GCCCAAAGTGCATTTTTACTGTTTTTTAGCATAAAAGGGGGGTTTTCAAGCCCCCCTTTATATTCTAAAGGGTTGTAGTATGATTGTTATGTGCCGTCCGGCACATAACAAATCGGCATACTACAACCGCAGCATTAAGATGCTTTAGCATCTTAATCAAGGGTTTGTGTTAGTTATAACTATAACTAACACTGGAGTTGTTGTGTGCCGGCCGGCACACAACAACCACTGTGGCTGATAAATCAGCCACTGGAGTTGAGCAGGATTGTTATGTGCCGGTCGGCACATAACAAAGGAGTTGTTGTGGCTGATATCAGCCACTACAACCGCAGAGTTTGTTTTAAGCTTAGCTTAAAACAAATCAAGGCTGTATTAGATGCTTTAGCCTGTATTAGTAGTGTGCCGTCCGGATTGTTGTGTGCCGCCCGGCACACAACAATACTGTGTTAGTTATAGTTATAACTAACACTGGCACACAACTAATACAGCGGTTGTTTAAAGATTGTTATGTGCCGGCCGGCACATAACAAAGGCAGTATTAGATGCTTTAGCATCTAATACTGGCTAAAGCTTTAAACAATCCAGTGGCTGACGTATCAGCCACAGTGTTTACAATCATCTAATACTGGTGTATTAACACCAGCTCAACCTCTGTGTTAGTAGCAATGCTACTAACACTGGAGTTGCTATAATGGGTTTAGTTAAAACTAAACCCAATATAGTAACCTCTGTGTTTGAGTTGTTTAAAGTTTTCGCTTTAAACAACTCAAACACTGGAGTAGTTTAAAGCTTTCGCCAGCATTAGATGTTTGTTTAAAGCTTTCGCTTTAAATAATCATCAAATACAGCCTTGATTTGTTTTAAGCTGGGCTTAAAACAAATACTGCGGTTGTAGTATGCCGATCGGCATACTACAACCCTTGATTAAGACGCTAAAGCGTCTTAATTCTGCGGTTGAGCCGGTGTTTATACACCCGCTCAACTCCTTTGTTATGTGCCGGCCGGATTGTTGTGTGCCGTCCGGCACACAACAATACTGTGTTAGTAGCGCTGCTACTAACACTGGAGTTGCTATAATGGGTTTAGTTTTAACTAAACCCAATATAGCAACCTCTGTGTTTGAGTTGTTTAAAGCTTTCGCTTTAAACAACTCAAACACTGGAGTTGAGTTGTTGAAACAACTCCAGTATTTGTTTTAAGCTAAGCTTAAAACAAATACAGCGGTTGTTTAAAGCGAAAGCTTTAAACAACTCAACCGCTGTGGCTGATAAATCAGCCACTGGCACATAACAATCCAGTGTTAGTAGCAACGCTACTAACACAGCGTTTGTTTAAAGCGAAAGCTTTAAACAATCCAGTGGCTGATATATCAGCCACAGCGTTTGTTTAAAGCGAAAGCTTTAAACAATCTTTAAACAACCGCTGTGTTAGTTATAATTATAACTAACACTGGATCGTTGTGTTAGTAGCAAGTTTGCTACTAACACAACAATCATAAGTATCATTCTAAAGGGAAATTTTTTAACAAAACCCCAGTGTAAAATTTTTAAACAAAATCCCCGTGTAAAATTTTCTAAAAAAAACCCCCGGCTAAAATTGGGTAGCAGAGTGCCGGCCGGCACTCTACTTATACACTGCTGTAAACTACGGTTGTGTGCCGGCCGGCACACAACTCTGGCGTTCAGCGCCGGACAGTCCCGGCACTGAACCACAGCGTTTGTTTTACACCACGTTAAAACAAACCCGGAGTAGAGCAAGTTTAAACCCTGCCCATCTTCGGTGTTAGTAGTGTGCCAGCCGGCACACATCTAACAACTGCAGTATACATGGGTCTGCTAGATTTAAAGACAACCCCCATTTACTGTGGTTGAGCAGGTGTTATGTGCCGGTCGACACATAACACCAGCTCAACCACAATATTGAGACACGCTAGCATCTCAATTATACACCGCTGTAAAAAACCGCTGTGTGCCGGCCGGCACACAACTCTGGCGTTCAGCGCCGGACAGCCCCGGCACTGAACCACAGCGTTTGTTTTACACCACGTTAAAACAAACCCGGAGTAGAGCAAGTATCTACCCTGCCCATCTTCGGTGTTAGTAGTGTGCCAGCCGGCACACATCTAACAACTGCAGTATACATGGGTCTGCTATATTCCAAGACAACCCCCATTTACTGTGGTAGAGCGATTGTTTGGTGTCAGACTTGACACCAAACAAATGCTGTGTTAGTAGCAGTGCTACTAACACTGGAGCTCAACCACAATATTGAGACGCGCTAGCATCTCAATTATACACCGCTGTAGTGTTGTTTAAAGCTTTAGCCTTAAACAACCCCTGTGTTAGTAGTTACTAACACTAGCCTTCAGGCGTTCAGTGCCGGACAGCTCCGGAACTGAACCACAGTGTTTGTTTTACACCACGTTAAAACAAACCCGGAGTAGAGCAAGTATAAACCCTGCCCATCCTCGGTGTTAGTGGTGTGCCGGCCGGCACACATCTAACAACTGCAGTATAAATGGGTCTGCTATATTTCAAGACAACCCCCATTTACTGTGGTAGAGCGATTGTTTGGTGTCAGACTTGACACCAAACAAATGCTGTGTTAGTAGCAGTGCTACTAACACTGGAGCTCAACCACAATATAGAGACGCGCTAGCATCTCAAGTATACACCGCAGACAAAATACAATTGTTATGTGCCGACCGGCACATAACAAATGCTGTATTGATAGTTGTGGCTGATATCAGCCACTACAACTCAATACTGGTTTATATTATAAAATAGAAACAATCGTTTCCCATTAGATTGTTTAAAGCATTAGCTTTAAACAACCGCTGTATTAGTAGTGTGCCAGTGTTAGTAGCGTCGCTACTAACACTGGCACATAACAAAGGCTGTATTAGATGCTTTAGCATCTAATACTGGTTTAAAGCTAAGCTTTAAACAACTCTTTAAACAACCCCTGTTTATATTATAGAAATCTCAGTAAGCTTCATGCTTATCTTACGTTTATTAAGTCGCTGACCCATAATGCAAAAGGTACGCTATTATATAGCAGATTATAAAAGAGGGAAGTTTAGTGCCGCCCGGATTGTTGTGTGCCGCCCGGATTGTTGTGTGCCGCCCGGCACACAACAGCCACTAAACAACTTCAATTAATATAATACGGATGGAATAATGGTAGAGCAGTGCATATAAATCCACTGGGAAAAATGTAATGTGCTCATGCTCACGCTTGGGTGGAAGGCACAAAAAGGTTAAATAAAAATGAGTAGCAGTTTAAAGAGAAGATAAATCTCTATAGTCCAGTTTCATTAGTTCCTTCACAGTACTTTGTGCACTATCAGTCAACTGTTCATTATATATAGAATTTATAAAATATTAAATTAATTACAGAAATTTTTTATATTATTGGTTTAGTGAATCTCGGGAGTGCAGTGCACTTTGGGCGTGTTAAACGATAAACGCGCGATGGGCGGGGTATGGGGTAAAACCCCCCCCTCTCTAAGTGATGGACTGTAATGTCCAAAACTTATCGCTAAGTTCAAGGGATTCAATCTAATCGAATTAAACTGATGTACCGATGTGAGATCGTTGTGATTGTTATGTGCCGGTCGGCACATAACAAAACAGAATCTCTTTGTTCAAAAAAAGTTTTTGCCCTGGCAGCGTATTAGTATTTAAACGCGACACTTTATATAAAATTTGATACAGGAGCAGTTTCCACTACCCCAACCATGTTACGACTTGCTTAAGCTTTAGTATTACGCATTTGTTCTCGAGCTGCGACATAATTAGTGTGGCTTAAGTTCTTCTTGTACAATACTATCGCCTAAGGTGACGGGCGGTTTGTACACAATAGAGTTAACCTTCACCGTAGCGCTAATGATCTACGATTACTCGCGATTCCTTCTTCATGGGAGCCGTTTCAGCATATGATTCAGAGTTAGTACAACCAAATACATCCCCAATCCGTAAATTCGGACAGTTTTCGCTTCAAATCAAAATGTCGTGTCCAATGTAATACGCCTGTAGCCCACACTATAAGCCCCATGATGATTTGTTAAGATCGTTCAGACGAACGTGGCTAGAGTATACATTAAGCAATACCCCGCGCTAACGAATCAACCATGCAAGAGCCATCTTTATATAAATATATTTAAATTATTTTAGGTACCTAAGCTCCACCTCTGGACTGTTCTCCTCTCGACATAGGACCTTACCGCCCAATGTCTGAATGTGTGTGTATGATCCATTGCCATTCGTTTTAACTACCGGCAATTTGTAGACAAGGCAAGAATCGAACTTGCGCATGCTGGCTTATGAGACCGGTGCCTTAACCACTTGGCTACTTGTCTAAAACAGAGTTAGTAGCGGCGATTATTGTGTGCCGTCCGGCACACAATAATACTGTGTTTGTTTAAAGATAGTTTAAAGCTTTCGCTTTAAACAAACGCTGTGTTAGTAGCGTTGCTACTAACACTGGATTGTTATGTGCCAGTGGCTGATTTATCAGCCACAGCGGTTGAGTTGTTTAAAGCTTTCGCTTTAAACAACCGCTGTATTTGTTTTAAGCTTAGCTTAAAACAAATACTGGAGTTGTTTCAACAACTCAACTCCAGTGTTTGAGTAGTTTAAAGCGAAAGCTTTAAACAACTCAAACACAGAGGTTGCTATATTGGGTTTAGTTAAAACTAAACCCATTATAGCAACTCCAGTGTTAGTAGCAGCGCTACTAACACAGTATTGTTGTGTGCCGGACGGCACACAACAATCCGGCCGGCACATAACAATCAATTATTATATTAAAAATGTGGTAAGATGTTGCGCGTAGTTACGAATTAAACAGCATATTCCACCGCGCATCTCTATCACTGTCAATTGCTTTGACTACGGGCGTTGCCGCCGTGTCGCCAGGCGTTATAGTTCTTTACTATAATTTGTTGACGGCTTGGACTACTGCGGGTCTCTAATCCGGTTCGCTACCCAAGCTTTCGCGTTGAAGCTTCAGTGACCCCTATGCTGGTGCCTTCGCCTTCGGCTTTCCACCTGGCATAATCTCATTTGACCGATCCTCCAAGTATTACCCAACGTTTAAGGAGTTCACTATTACGCTCAGACGCGCTGCCTGCCTAGTTAAGATGCTTTAAACTGACACCGCACGTTTTACCGACCCTTCTGGCACGTGCTTGGGGGGTGTTCACAAACAATTTATATTAAAGCTAAAGCTTTATTCAGCGTTTACAATCGAGTGGCTGTAAAATCAGCCACAGAATTTACAATCTTTAGTTTATTAAAACTAAGCCCATTCGGTGTTATTGAAAAAAAAGCAATTCAGCCTTATTAAACTTAGCTTTCTTGCTATGCCCTTAATAAGACAACAAGTGCACCAGAGGTTTACAGGGGTCTGGTCCTTTCGTACTCGCCCCCAGCGGCTACTGTTGCTGCGGCGCGTTTTTATTTATTTTTAAATAAAACAATATAAGCCTTACGCTAACAAAGATAGAAACCGAACTGTCTCACGACGTTCTGAACTCAGATCACGTACCGCTTTAATGGATGAACAATCCAACCCTTATGACCTTCTTCAGCCATAGGACGCGATGATCCAACATCGAGGTGCAAAACCCGCCCATCGATAGGAACTCTAAAGGCGGATAGGCCTGTTATCCCTAGCGTAGCTTTTGTCCGTTGATCGGGTTACCTTTTATAAAAAAGAAAATATCTGAATTGTTGTGTGCCGGATGGCACACAACAATGATTGTTTAAAGCTTTCAACTATCCCATTAGTTTTAAACAAACGCTGTGTTAGTAGCCAGTATTAGTAGTGTGCCGTGCGGATTGTTGTGTGCCGCCCGGCACACAACAATACTGTGTTAGTTATAGTTATAACTAACACTGGCACACTACTAATACAGCGGTTGTTTAAAGATTGTTATGTGCCGGCCGGCACATAACAAAGGCTGTATTAGATGCTTTAGCATCTAATGCTGGCTAATGCTTTAAACAATCCAGTGGCTGACGTATCAGCCACAGTGTTTACAATCGTTGCTACTAACACTGGTTACGCCATTCAATATTGTGTACATTTTGTACCCAATTTGTACTTTGTAGCATAGTATGCCACATTTCTAAAGAAATGGGAACCGGCTCGGATGCAGGCGCTTTTTGCTGAAATTTATTTAAAATCACACTGCAATCCGGCAAAGATAAACCATGACCTAACCATGGATAGAGGGCTTGTGCACTGTTGGAATATCGAACAAAAATAGAAATACTTTTCTCATTGATTGAAAAACCATATGTGTTGAGCAAAATCCTAACATTAAGCAGAGCCTGCTCTGCTTCACCAATTGATCCATAAACGCCTGCAAAATTATCAGCATAAGCAATCAAAGAACTATGTTGTACAAGTATTACATCTAAATACCAAGCAAAGAGGGTCGGGCTGTAGGAAAAACCTTGTAATAATGAATTTGAATATTGATTAATGAAAAAACCCGGGATTAGCATATTAGAATATTCATTATTACTGAGGTAGTTGTGGCTGAGGTCAGCCGCAACAACCGTTGGATTAGTCGCAAATTGGCTACTAATGCTGTGGTAGTTGTGGCTGAGGTCAGCCGCAACTACCGCAGGCGTGCCGTGTGCGCCAGTATTAGATGCTGAAGCATCTAATACAGCATTTGTTATGTGCCGGTCGGCACATAACAATCCAGCACTCAAACTCGTATGTTGCCATTTCCAAATCATATTTTTAATATCATGGGGTAAAGCTTTTAAACCTAAAGTATGAAATAAATGTTTCATATTAACAGAATTAAATGCTTTATGAATATCAAATGTAAGAATATAGACTTTATCGTGAACATGCAGCATCTTGCGCGCGGAATTGGCTAGCAAGTCAATAGCGGTGTGGGTACCATGTCCTAGCCGAAAACCAGTACTGCGCGTACTCCAAGACTTGCAAGCAGATTGTAGCAAAGTGTTAACAACACCCATACAAATACGAGTGCGTTTATTTGGAATGATAATCGGACGAGTACCACCCGATTTTTTAAGCATATTAACAACATAGTGTTTACTAGTGCCACTCCAAGTAGGTAAAATTAACTGACGAGCATAAAAACACTCATATAAGAGAAGAGCGGGTACAAAATGAGGGCTCATCCAAATCTTGTAAAAAAGATTGAGAGCAGAGCGTGTGTCACCTTGAACAAACAAAGACTCAGCTTCAGAAAATAAGCAAATAAACTCCTCGTAAGCCTTTAATAGCCCTGCGATCTCTAAAACTTGTAGCAAAGTCGCACCCTGATCCATCGTTAGTAGCGAGTTAGCAACTAACGCTGTTATGTGCCCGTCGGCACATAAGCAATTTAAAATCAACAACTCAAAAAAATCAAAAATAGTGTTATCCATCTTATATTAAATATGGTCTTAACACACACTCTTTACCTGAATAGATTTCGCAGAAAACCAGCTATCTACCGAACTTGATTGGCCTTTCACCCCTAGCCGAAGGTCATCCCAGTCTCTTGCAACAGACACGGGTACGGTCCTGGTAAATACCATTCCTGCCCACGGCTAGCTCGATCGGTTTCGGGTCCAATAAACGTTATATATAGAATTACTACCAAAAACCAGGTCCCAGTTCTAAGCCAGTAAAGTGTTTTTGGTATTGCGCGGAATTGCCGAGTTATAATAAAAAAAATGCTTTAGTTTAAAGATAGTTTAAAGCTAATGCTTTAAACAATCCAGCGTTAGTAGCAAGTTTGCTACAAACGCAGAGGTTGAGCCGGTGTTTACACACCAGTATTAGATGATTGTAAACACTGTGGCTGATACGTCAGCCACTGGATTGTTTAAAGCTTTAGCCAGTATTAGATGCTAAAGCATCTAATACTGCCTTTGTTATGTGCCGGCCGGCACATAACAATCTTTAAACAACCGCTGTATTAGTTGTGTGCCAGTGTTAGTTATAACTATAACTAACACAGTATTGTTGTGTGCCGGGCGGCACACAACAATCCGGACGGCACACTACTAATACAGGCTAAAGCATCTAATACTGCCTTGATTAAGATGCTAAAGCATCTTAATGCTGCGGTTGAGCTGGTGTTACTACACCAGTATTAGATGATTGTTTGGTGTCAGACTTGACACCAAACAAACGCTGTATTAGTAGTGTGCCGTCCGGCACACTACTAATACTGGCTAAAGCATCTAATACAGCCTTGATTTGTTTTAAGCTAAGCTTAAAACAAACTCTGCGGTTGTTGTGGCTGATATCAGCCACAACAACTCCTTTGTTATGTGCCGACCGGCACATAACAATCCTGCTCAACTCCTTGATTAGTAGTGTGCCGGCCGGCACACTACTAATACTGCGGTTATTTAAAGTTTTCACTTTAAATAACCCTTGATTTGTTTTAAGCTAAGCTTAAAACAAACTCTGCGGTTGTAGTGGCTGATATCAGCCACAACAACTCCTTTGTTATGTGCCGACCGGCACATAACAATCCTGCTCAACTCCAGTGGCTGATTCATCAGCCACAGTGGTTGTTGTGTGCCGGTCGGATTGTTGTGTGCTGGGTGGCACACAACAATCAAGTCTGACACCAAACAATCCAGTGTTAGTTATAGTTATAACTAACACAGCGGTAGTTAATTTGGATGCTTAAGCATCCCAATTTACAATCCAGTGGCTGATATATCAGCCACAGCGTTTGTTATGAGCCGGCCGGCTCATTTACAATCCAGTGGCTGATATATCAGCCACAGCGTTTGTTATGAGCCGGCCGGCTCATAACAATCATCTAATACTGGCTGGGGTAGTTGTGGTTTCTATTAGCCGCAACAACCGCAGCTTTAAATCGTTATAAGGCAATACTAGCGTGTAAAGCAAAGAAAGCAAGGGTTAGTGGTAGGAATGCTTTCCAACCAAGGCGCATAAAACTATCGTAGCGATAACGTGGCAAAGTACCGCGAGTCCATACAAAAGCAAAGAACAAAGCAGTAATTTTCAAAGCGCTAAAACCACCCAAGAAATAAACACTAGCAATGGCACTCATTACAGCCATGTTAGCATACTCAGCAATAAAGAACAAAGCAAAACCTAAGCTACTATACTCAACGTTATAACCAGCGACCAACTCAGCCTCTGCCTCTGGTAGATCAAAAGGTACACGTTTAGTCTCAGCAAGAATACATACTAAGAAAATTAAGCACAATGGTAGCATAGCATATTGTGGAGTGTTTGGCATCTCACTGAAATTTAAGCATTTCATACCAGTACCATCAGTAACAAACAAACCAATGGAAAGTAGAGCAGCGCCTAAGCTAAGCTCGTAGGATACCATCAAGGCAACAGAACGCAAGCAGCCCAAGAAGGCGTATTTAGAGTTACTAGCCCAACCAGCCAACATTACACCATAAACAGCCAAACTACTAATAGCCATAAGAACCAAACCCTGGAAAGAGGCGTCGGAAATACAGATTCCGGCCCAGGCGACTTGACTTAAAACAAAGCTAATCATAGGACTAGCAGCAAAGGCACCAGCAGAGCTAGAATCAGGTAGAATAGGCTCTTTAACGCCTAATTTTAGTCCATCCCAAAAAGGCTGCAACAATCCACCGATACCGGATACATTTGGGCCATAACGACGTTGCATGGAGGCCATTACAGTGCGCTCAGCTAGAGTGAACATAGCTACACTTAATAATACAGGAAGAATCAACACCAAAATAGTAGCAATAATCATAGTATATTATATTATGTAAGCAGCATCTTGGTCCGCCTCTCTAGCGATTGCCAAAAATTCAACACTGCTGAGTTCATGTGAACTGTGGCCCTTTTTTCAGTGCCACCGTGGCCTAGGACCGTTAAGTCAGGCTAAGGATAAGGTTTGGGCAGCTTAGTAGCGTCACCCACCCAACAGCCTAATCCTGCGCGAGTTTTGTGTGACGGCCAAACAGGCACGCCAAACAGTTTATATAAAATTAAGTAACCCGGGTCATTAATACCGACTTGAGTCCCTGCTCGAACAGTGGTTCTTGCAGTCAAGCACTACTTTCTATTTAAGTCGTAGTAGTACCGTTGTTCACTCCCGTTACTATTCAGGAAGCATCCGTCCCAGAAAAGCTTGAGCCTTAGAGTCAATGTCTGGATACACGTGGTAACAAGGAGAGGCTCCCGTCAGGTTAATATCCACCGTAACAATTCACGACTAACTCTACGCACCCAGCAAAGCTGCATAGGGTCTCTTCGTCCCTTGCCAGCACCTTCGCATCTGCACGAAGATTTCAAATTCACAGATTCCATGTTAGAGACAGCCCGACAGTCGTTCAGCCATTCATGCAAGGACGCCAATTAAACGTCAAGGAATTTCGCTACCTTAGGACAGTCAGGGTTACTGCCGCCGTTTGCTTTCGCCTTTGGGCAGGCGTCGGATAGTATACAGCCAGATATGAAACTGTTAGCACTATCCTGTGTTTTTGGTAAACAGTCGCTGTCGGCTATTTTCTGTGTCTATTTAGCCACTCATCCTCCAAGGTCACGAGTGCATTTTGCCGAGTTCCTTTAACATGGTAGATTCTATGGCCTGAGTATATATACTAGTCCACCTGTAGTCGGTTTGCAGTACGAAATTTATAAAAAAGAAAAAATTTAGCGCTACAGTAGTTGAGCAGGTGTTATTACCTGTATTAGAAGCTAGAGCATCAAATACAGCGACAGCATTGTTTGTTGTGTGCCGGTCGGCACACAACAATCACCTGCTCAACTTCTGGGGCAGTAGGATTCGAACCTACGCGTGGTGGAGCCAAAGTCCACAGCCTTACCAACTTGGCTATGTCCCAGCATTGAGTTGTTGTATAGTACAAAGTTATATTATATTGATATACTAAATATAACCACAATTTAAGTGGCGATGTTATAGGTGAGCTTCGGCAATTTATAGTACCGAACATGTGTAAGCGGCGTGTTGCTAAACCAGTGAGCTTTTACGCTTTCCAAACACGATGGCCGCTACCAAGCCTATGTTCTGGTGTTCAGGGCAAACGCTACCTTTTATATTATAAAAATCAACTCGCGTATTACGCACTCGTGCGCTTAATCTTTTAAGCTCGCATGTATAAACCACTGCTCGGCGCATGAAAGCTGAGCCAGCACCAAACCCTAATTATTATATTATAATTTATAAAACTGTCGTAATGTTCGTATCACTGATTTATCGCAAAACCTTGGACTTACGGCCATGATATCCATTTGAGGTTACTTATGTCAGCAGTCTCAACTCTGGTAGTGTTAACATCTTTATTAAATCCAGAGCGTTCTGCTACCTATAACACAAGATAAAAAAAATAAGCCTAGCCAAACACTATCCCATTAGTTTATTTTTATAAAATATTTTTGTGCAGAGATGAAAGGACTCGAACCTTCGGTCTCATGATTTGGAATCATATGCTTTACCAACTAAGCTACACCTCTCCTATTAGAATTGAAATAACCCCAGACAGAGGTTCTGTTAGTAGCAGTGTGGTTGTTTAAAGCTGAGCTTTTGTTGTGGCTGAGAAGCGAATGCTTTAAACAATCCAGTGTTAGTAGCAGTGCTACTAACACAGCGTTTGTTGTGTGCCGGTCGGATTGTTGTGTGCCGCCCGGCACACAACAATACTGTGTTAGTTATAGTTATAACTAACACTGGCACACAACAATCCACTACAACCTCGGTATTTAACATATTATAAAATAAAATATTTAACGACTAGTGGTGCGCAAGACTGGTACTTGGCTAAAAACGTGATTAGCTGGAGTAGCAGGCAATACCCACTCTAGAGTAGTAGCAGTACGTGGTACAGTACGAACAGCCTCTTGGAAAGTAGTAGCCAAGACAAATAGGCTGATAAAACTGATGCTAGCGCCGAAACTACTGATAGCATTCCAGCCGGCGAAACAGTCAGCATAATCGAACATACGACGAGGCATACCGGCCAAACCCAAGAAGTGTTGTGGGAAGAAAGTCATGTTGACACCAATGAATAGCAACCAGAAATGTACCATAGCACGACCCTCATGATAACCCAAACCAGTGATTAGGTTACCCCAGAAATACATACCACCAAAGATACCGAATACAGCACCCATGCTCAATACATAGTGGAAATGAGCAACGACATAGTAAGTCAAACAAATATAAACTCACTTCGCAGTGAGGATCGGACTATATTTTATTGTATATGATACACAGTGGAAATTTCTGTGTTTGGTTTAAGCCCTTGATTTGTTTTAAGCTAAGCATAAAACAAACTCTGCGGTTGTTGTGGCTGATATCAGCCACAACAACTCCTTGATTAAGACGATTGTTATGTGCCGACTGGATTGTTGTGTGCCGTCCGGCACACAACAATACTGTGTTAGTAGCGTCGCTACTAACACTGGCACATAACAAAGGCTGTATTAGATGCTTTAGCCTGTATTAGTAGTGTGCCGTCCGGATTGTTGTGTGCCGCCCGGCACACAACAATACTGTGTTAGTTATAGTTATAACTAACACTGGCACACAACTAATACAGCGGTTGTTTAAAGATTGTTATGTGCCGGCCGGCACATAACAAAGGCAGTATTAGATGCTTTAGCATCTAATACTGGCTAAAGCTTTAAACAATCCAGTGGCTGACGTATCAGCCACAGTGTTTACAATCATCTAATACTGGCTAAAGCGTCTTAATTCTGCGGTTGAGCCGGTGTTTATACACCCGCTCAACTCCTTGATTAAGATGCTAAAGCATCTTAATGCTGCGGTTATTTAAAGCTTTTGCTTTAAATAACCCTTGATTAGTAGTGTGCCGGCCGGCACACTACTAATACTGCGGTTATTTAAAGTTTTCACTTTAAATAACCCTTGATTTGTTTTAAGCTAAGCTTAAAACAAACTCTGCGGTTGTTGTGGCTGATATCAGCCACAACAACTCCTTTAAAAACTTTAAACAATGCTTTAAACAAACACAGGACACATATACAACAGTTGCGTATAGTCTCTACGGAACCTACTTTAAAATAGTTAAAAGCTTTAAACTAGATATTTGGTTTCCACGGTATTGTCTTAAAGTTTTTAATGATCCAGAGTTAGTTAGCGTTACTAACACTGCAACTCTAAACACCAGTGGCTTCCGGTGCAGTTTAAGAGTTCACCGTTAGCTAACTTTTAAGCAAAAATTAACCCGAGAAAAAAAGTTTACCTCGATAGCAACTAGACTACACGACACTTACCGGTGTTAGTTGCAAGATTGCTACTAGCACAGCTTTTTATTTTTTAATGCATTGTAAAAGAGTTCAAAAGCATCTTTTTTAGCGCCCAATAGTGGATAATGGTTAACATGCTCACTAATTTTTATAAGAGCATTAAGTTGCGCAGTCTCCAAGATAATCAAAGGGGAGCTTTTGACAAAGCGTATTTTTGCGGTAATATTGAAAAAATACCTGATAAAATTCAAAAGATCATATTCGTTATTTTGGCTAATAGAAAAAGAAAGATTGTTTTGTGCCGGTAATGTAAAGCATCCCTCGGCCTCTATAAAACCACTTACCCAAGCTTGAATATAAGGTAACTTCTCTAGATAACTCAAAGTTTTAACTTTAAACAACTCAACCTCGGTATTGAGAAGCTTTAGCTTCTCAATTCTAGAGTGGTACTTATTATTGCGATTATTAAAATACCAATCAATATTGTTTTTTTCAATGCATTGTTTCATAAAACAGAGTTGACAGGCGACTCGGGTAGTTAATGGCGGATATCGTTCAAAAATACCGAATATAGACTGAATATGGGTACGAGAGTCAGTTACCCAATACACAAAATTACGCTTATTATCAACCCGTACCTTACCGCCGATCACTGTCTTTATGTATTCTAGCATAATAACATTACTTTCAATATTCTTTAGCTTAATAACAATACGATATTGAAGATAACGTTGCCTCCAATGATTAACTTGAAGAGAACCATCACCATCAACTAAACCAACAAAAAAGGGTTTAATATAATCCGGTGATTGTAATGTGCTGGTCGGATTGTTGTGTGCCGCCCGGCACACAACAATCAACCGCTGTGTTAGTAGCGGCGCTACTAACACTGGCACACAACAACCCCAAACACGACTATTGGGTGAGCTGTGATATTTAGCAACAGCAAAAATAAAATATGTTTTATCGTGGACCAACATATCAACACCAGCATTTGCTAGGACTACGCCAGTTACACCACCAAGGGTAAACAAGCAAATAAATCCAACAGCGAACCACATAGGAACAGTAAACCAAACACGACCAGAATAAATAGTGGCCATCCAACTGAAAATTTTCATACCAGTTGGTACAGCAATAATCATAGTGGCACTAGTGAAGTAAGCAACAGTATCCAAATCTAGACCAACGGTGAACATGTGATGAGCCCATACAATGAATCCTAGCAAACTAATAGCACCCATGGCACAAATCATTCCGGTTAAGCCGAAAACAGGTTTTTGACTGAAGAAACTTACAATATGGCTAATAATACCAAAAGCTGGTAAAATCAAAATGTAAACCTCGGGGTGCAATTCCGCGCGTGCTGGGTATTCTGGTAAATACCCTTGATTAGTAGTGTGCCGACCGGCACACTACTAATGCTGCGGTTGTAGTATGCCAATTGGCATACTACAACTCCTTTTATCCGGTGTTAGTAGAGTGCCGTTCGGCACTCTACTAATACAGCATCTAACTGAGGTTTACGTTTTCAGTGTTTTTGTTTAAATTGCGTTTGTTTAAACAAAAACACAGAAAACTACACGCGAAGAAATTGGGCCATATCTTAATCCTAAAATAAATTTCTAAAAAAACTTTAAACAATCCAGTGTTAGTAGCACTGCTACTAACACAGCGGTCGTTGTGTGCCGGCCGGCACACAACGATCCAGTGTTAGTAGCACTGCTACTAACACAGCGGTCGTTGTGTGCCGGCCGGCACACAACGATCCAGTGGCTGATTAATCAGCCACAGCGTTTGTTATGAGCCGGCCGGCTCATAACAATCCCACCTATTCATAAAACGAATCCAAGCATTGCGTATACGCAAAGGTGCGTCTGCACGAAAAGCCTTCATAGCAACTAATTCATAATACTTAGGGACAAGATGCAAGCGCTGAACCTTAATACTACGTACAGGTGCCACTTTGGCATAGGCTAGAAAACACTCTACATCAGATTTACTAGAAATGTACCATTTATAAGAACCTTTATCAGATGAATCATAATAAACAGAACCGCCAAAACGAGTTTGATACATTAATAGATCTATTTCGCGTTTATTTGAAACACAAATACTCAGCTGCGGGCGTTTATTGCCTAGTATTCTGCAGGGTTTCATACTAAAAGAAATACAACCTTCAGCATCAAAAAACCCCGCATACCAACAAGAGTTCTCACTCAATGGTACGGGTTGAATATACGGAATATTTAGGTGGGCACAAATTTTTTGTAGCTGCACAACGCGAACAGAATTCCGAATTAAACCATTAGTACGATTAATAAGGTCAATAAAGCCGGATGTATTGTGTAAACGATAGCGTACGGCACTAACACCCGCACGGCGCTTAATAGAACCACCTAACTTATTTTGAATAAGCACAAGTATAGGTTCATCAGCAAGTGCTACTGTAATTTCACAACTACAGTAACCAGCTTTGCTAATAAGCAAACAACCATCCCCATCAATTAAACCAGCTAACCATTCATTAAAACTATTGTTATGTACCGGCCGGCACATAACAAAAGCTGTATTAGATGCTTTAGCCAGTATTAGTTGTGTGCCGTCCGGCACACTACTAATACAGCGTTTGTTTGGTGTCAAGTCTGACACCAAACAATCATCTAATACTGGAAAGTTTATTTTGGAGTTGAGCTGGTGTGTATACACCGGCTCAACCTCTGCGTTAGTCGCAAACTTGCTACTAACGCTAGAGTTGTTTAAAGCTAAAGCTTTTAGATAATAGGATTGTGGGCATACGGCCTCTGAGGTTCCTACTAGTAGAAACAAACATTCTACGTTGGTTACCTGCTGATTAGTCAATCGAAGATCCATTATAACCTGCACGGACTCTAATAAAGTGCTTATCAATAATATAGAAGTTGTTAAAACAACCTCTATAATACTGCGTTTGTTTAGTGTTATATTTGTTATGTGCCGGTCGGATTGTTGTGTGCCGTCCGGCACACAACAATACTGTGTTAGTAGCATGGCTACTAACACTGGCACATAACAATCCAGTATTAGTCGTGTGCCGGCTGGCACACTACTAATACAGCGTTTGTTTAAAGCTTTCGCTTTAAACAATCTTGATACCAAACAATCGGTACAGGTAGAATCAACGTAAGTCGTATACCAAGGGGTACACAACAGCTCAACGTTCCAGCTTACAGCCCACTTCTCTTGAAAGGTTACCCAATCTAATATTGTTGTGTGCTGGATTGTTACGTGCCGGCCGGCACATAACAAACGCTGTGGCTGATAAATCAGCCACTGGCTAGCACACAACAATTCAAGAGGCCACATTTGACCAAAGAACCAGAAAAGATGCTGATACAAAATCAAATCACCAGACTCACAGAAGTAAGCAGTGTTCAAATTACGATCAGTCAACAACATAACCAAAGCAGCGGCCAATACAGGTACAGCCAAAATAACCAATACAGCTGTAAAGCTAATAGACCATACAAACAATGGAATGTGCAACAATTTCATTCCAGGAGCACGCAAACCGGCTACAGTTACTAGCATGTTTACAGAACCTAAGATAGAACTCAAGCCGTTCAAATGCAAACTCAAAATAGCCAAATCTACGCTAGAGCCACTGTGTTGTACACTTAGTGGGGGATAACAATTATGTTGATAGCCACATTATTATTGTTATGTGCCAGTGGCTGATTTATCAGCCACGGCGGTTGAGTTGTTTAAAGCTTTCGCTTTAAACAACTCAAACACAGACCGGTCGGCACATAACAATCCAGTGTTAGTAGCAACGCTACTAACACAGCGTTTGTTTAAAGCGAATGCTTTAAACAATCCAGTGTTAGTAGCAACGCTACTAACACAGCGTTTGTTTAAAGCGAATGCTTTAAACAATCCAGTGTTAGTAGCAACGCTACTAACACAGCGTTTGTTTAAAGCGAATGCTTTAAACAATCCAGTGTTAGTAGCAACGCTACTAACACAGCGTTTGTTTAAAGCGAATGCTTTAAACAATCCAGTGTTAGTAGCAACGCTACTAACACAGCGTTTGTTTAAAGCGAATGCTTTAAACAATCCAGTGTTAGTAGCAACGCTACTAACACAGCGTTTGTTTAAAGCGAATGCTTTAAACAATCCAGTGTTAGTAGCAACGCTACTAACACAGCGTTTGTTTAAAGCGAATGCTTTAAACAATCTTATAACTCTCGCTATACGCTTCTCATTACTGAGAAGTTCGGACTATACCATCTTGTTTAATATTTTTCGGTGGGGGTGTTTTTTTAAAGAGTTGTTGTGGCTGATATCAGCCACTACAACCGCAGAAAACACTTAAGACCCTCGCCGCGTTGGGCGCAGTTTTCGCAAACGTTCTAACAATTGTTTCATTAACACCATATCATACCTAAAATTTTTAAAACCTTTGCTCCAAAGCAAAAATTCAATCGATTTCATACCTATAAAAGTATTCTTAAAATAGGTTACTATAAATTGAATAGAACGATTATTTGTTGTATCTAATGACCAATAATTCCATTTTTGTTTAAAACGTACTTTAGCTTTAATATGGAGCGTAGATCGTATAAACTCTAGTACAAGTGGGTTGTTAAACGCTGTGGCTGATGTATTAGCCACTGGATACATTTTTTGTGTTACACCAAAACCAAGCACAAACTCCCCAGAATGACGTTCAGTAACATAAAAAGAACCCTCAGCTTCTATAAAACCAATTAACCAAGCTTTTGTAGGGTTATTATTTAAAGCTTTCGCTTTAAACAAATTATGTGGTTCTGTGCCGGTAACGTCCGGCGCAGTACCCCAAATTGTTTCAAGATCAGAACATTGATTTGGATAAAGAAGGGCTTTATGAAATAACTCAAAATGATATTGTTTTTGTGTTTGCAAAGGATACGTTAAAAAAATCGGAATAACTTTAGTTAGAAGATGTTCTCGATTTCGTACTCTATATTGTAGTATATTACTTTTGTCGGTAGTAATAATACCACAACTTAACTGCTTTTGAATAAATAATAACAAACGGTGATTATATTTATGTTGGGCAATTTTAAAGGTAAATTGCCAACCATTATTATTTGTGTTTTTAGTAATACTAAAACAACCGTCACCGTCTGTTACCCCAACAAGCCACTCATAAAATAAACGTTTGTTACGTTTAATACAAGGGGCATTTACAATATTTTGACAAGCCTGACATTGAGTCTCTGAGCGTACGCTAGAATTAAGATGATTGTTATGTGCCGGCCGGCACATAACAAAGGAGTTGAGCGGGTGTATAAACACCGGCTCAACCGCAGAATTAAGACGCTTTAGCGTCTTAATCAAGGCTGTATTAGATGCTTTAGCCAGTATTAGTTGTGTGCCGGACGGCACACTACTAATACAGCGTTTGTTTGGTGTCAAGTCTGACACCAAACAATCATCTAATGCTGGCTTTAGCTTCTTAATACCGGAAGCGCACGCTGCGAATTGTCCCCGTGCGGTATGCATTTTTACTGGTAATCTAGTATTAGGTGACATACCGAGTAACATACTACAATTGAGGAGATCCTCGCATTGAGTCAGGTTTAAAGACCGTATATCCAGTACGGAGATAATATATGCGGTCCAGCCAGTACCTGGACCTTGCTCTACCAAAGTAGACAACAACAATAAAGCCAAAGCAGGTGGGTTCAACCAGAAACTAATGTTGTTTAGGCGGGGAAATGCCATATCTGGAGCACCAATCATAATTGGTAGCAACCAGTTACCAAAACCACCGAACAGGGCTGGCATTACCATAAACAATAGCATGATAATTCCATGACCAGTAATGATAACATTGTATAGTTGTCCATTACCGTCTAACAAACCACGACCAGGCAAAGCCAACTCGTAACGAATCAACATACTAAGAGAAGTACCGATTAAACCTCCGACGAAGGCAAAAATCAAGTATAGCAAACCAATATCTTTATGAGAAGTAGTATACAACCAACGCATGTTATATTAAAAATAAAAAAAAAATACTTCGGTGACACTAGGAGTTCGCTTATCATAAATAAACTTAGTCCCCTAATAACTTTGTATTATTGCGTTTGTTTGGTGTCAAGTCTGACACCAAACAATCCAGTGTTAGTTATAGTTATAACTAACACAGCGGTTGTTAATTGTTATTTTTAGTAAGCAAAGTCTCCAAATAACCTACAAATGGTAGACATACAAGCAAATAAAAAAACAAGTAAGTAGTACAAAGTTGGCCCACGAAAGAAGTAATTGGGGTAATCTCGTTACCACCCAACCAAGTTAGCAATAGAACATCAGCCAAGAAAGTCCAGTAAAGCCACTCAGTGATAATACGAAATTTACCGCCGCCTAAACCAATAAATGGCAGGGCAAACAAGCTAGCAAAAACTAGGCCAATAGCCAATACACCCATAGCTTTGTTTGGGATAGAACGTAGGATAGCATATACCCACAAGAAATACCACTCTGGCACAATATGCTGGGGAGTAGAATATGGGTTTGCTGGGATTAAGTTGTCAGGGTGACCGAGCAAATCAGGATAGAAAAATACCAAAATACTGAAAATGAGAGCCAAGAACAAAGCACCTAACAAGTCTTTAGCACCAAAGTAAGTACCAAAGGCCAAAGTGCTACTTTGACCGTTAATACCCAATGGGTTAGTGCTGCCATATTGATGCAAAGCAGCAATATGGAATACACTCAAACCAGCCAACACGAATGGCAAAGTATAGTGGAAACTATAGAAGCGATTCAAAGTTGGATTATCAACACTGAAACCACCCCACAACCAGTACATAATGTGTTTACCAACAACAGGAATAGCAGTAGCCAAGCTAGTAATTACAGTAGCACCCCAGAAGCTCATTTGGCCCCATGGAAGCACATAACCAATAAAGGCAGTAATAATCATAACCAGCAAAATAACTACACCAGTAATCCAAACAAGCTCACGTGGTTGAGCACCACTACCGTAATACATACCACGCAAAACATGCAAATAAACCACAATGAAGAATAGACTAGCGCCGTTGGCGTGAGCATAACGTAAGATAATACCAGATGGTACATCAGTCATGATATGCTGTACACTAGCGAAAGCATAGTCAACATGACCTACATAGTGCATAGCTAGAAGAATACCGGTTAACATTTGGCTAGCAAGCATCATACCAGCAAGAGAGCCACCGTTCCAAGAATAGTTCAAATTCATTGGAGTAGGGTAACTAACTAAATGAGTGTTTAGAACACTCAACAATTGAATTTTATTATGACAACGCATATAATAAAAAAGAGTTTCCCATTAGATTGTTGTGTGCCGTCCGGCACACAACAATCCGGCCGGCACATAATTATCCGGCGGCTGATATTTCAGCCACAGCGTTTGTTTAAAGATTGTTTAAAGCGAAAGCTTTAAACAAACACTGTATTAGTAGTGTGCCGGCCGGCACACGACTAATACTGGATTGTTATGTGCCGGCCGGCACATAACAATCTAATGGGAAAAACAACAAATTTGTTAAAAGCTAATTTATATATTATGTTTTGGAACTCTATTTTCGAGTTAGACCTTTGTATTGGTCTACTATTGTTGATTCTGTTTGGATTATTATCTCTGCGTAATGGTCACGTATCTTTAAGTCACGTTCGTTTTGTCTGCCAATGCTGGTTAGTAATGATTACTCCATTAGAGGTACAAGACTATGCTTTGTGTTTGCTAACTGTAGTTTTGTTACAAAACTTTCATTCCTTTGAGGCTCTTTTGTTCTTACTACTGGGTTATGTTGGTCAGCTCTACATGCTACACAGTTGTAACTTGGTAAGCTTTTATGTTTGTTTGGAGGCTCAAACTTTGTGTGTAGTCGTATTGTGTGGTTTGTTGGCCCGCGGCGCTTCTACTAGCTTTAGTGTAGAGGCTGCTCTAAAATTCTTGCTACTAAGTGCAATGGTTTCTGGTATGGCATTGTTTTGGTTTAGCGCAATGTATCTACGTACCGGTTCTTTGGACATGGTTGGACAAGAGACCTTTTGGATCTTGCTTGTAATGTTGTTTAAGTTGGGCGTAGCACCAATGCATATGTGGAGTGTGGATCTGTATGGCAGTATTCCAAAAAGTTTGCTGTTGTATTTGTCTACTGCTCCAAAGTTGAGCTTGTTTACTTTCTGGGCCTCTAGTTGGCATCATGATTTTTCTGTAGGAGTCTTCATTTTGTTCTCTATGTTAATCGGAAGTATTGGTGCTTATGGTCAACCAGCATTGCGTAGCTTGTTTGCTTACAGTACTATTAACGAGATTGGATTAATGCTTTTGGCTATTGAGACTGCAGGATTCCATACTTTGTATCAGCATCTGGGTATTTACATTATTACTCAGTTGTTGTTATGGAATCTAACTGATAAACGCTTGTTTGCATTGTGTGCTGTTAGTCTAGCTGGTTTGCCACCATTTGCAGGTTTCTTTGGTAAAGCCTGGATTTTCTGGCATGCTATGAGTGTACAAGCTTTCAGTTTATTGGCTGCAGCTTTGTTCTGTACTGTGTTGAGTTTGGTTTATTACTTGCGCGTTATTCGTCTATTTTGGACCGCTCCTGTACACACTGCTGCTAGTTTTGCTGGTGCCCCTCAGCAAACTACTCTAACCTCTGCTTGCGCCGTAGCACTAGCTTTTGCTCCAGTTATGCTCGTTAAACCTTTCGTTATTTAAAGCCGTGGTAGTTTTTTTTATTTCATGTTTTTCGAAAATTGTGCTATTTTGTTATGTGCTTTGCTAAGCATTGCTGTTGGATACACTAAGTCTCCGTTTATGTCTTTGATGTATTCCGTTATGCTCTTCATCAATTCTTCTTTTGTATTGATGATGCTAGGATTTGAGTTCCTCGCCCTAGTTAATCTTCTAGTATATGTTGGTGCCCTAGCCGTGCTTTTCTTGTTCGTAATTATGCTTCTGGAGATTCCAGCTACCGAGTTACGAGCTTATAGTCGTGGTTGGAGTACTTTGGGCGTTTTGGTATTCATTTTAAATGGTGTCTTCCAAATTACTCCTTCTATGGGACCCCGCGGAATTATTACTGGATTGCCAGGTGCTGAGTCTATTACTAACTTAGGTCATGCTTTGTATTTATACTTTGCTGATCTGTTGATTTTGAACAGTCTTGTTTTGACTGTTGCTTTATTTGGTGCTTTCGCTATTGCCCCTGTTCGGACTACAGGTCGATAAGACCGTTGTTATGTGCCGGGCTGTGCCGGCACACTACTATTATTATTTAAAATGTTCTTGTTATCTGTTTTTAGTCCGTTGTTAGGTGGATTGATTAATGCCTCTCCGGTGGCACGTTTTTTGGGTCACCGTGGTAGTTCCATTGTTGCTGTAACATGTATGCTTATTGCATTCTTGTCTAGCGTAGTGGTATACTATGAGGTTGTTTTCATGGGATGCGCTGTTAGTTTTGATGTTGCTGGTACTTGGTTTTCTGTTGGTAGTTTTGGTGCAAACTGGAGCTTTAACTTCGATATTCTAACCGCCAATATGTTATTTACTGTAACTAGTGTTAGTTTGGCTGTACACATGTACGCATGTGATTATATGCGCCAAGATCCACATTTGAACCTATTCTTGGGTTATCTAAGCTTCTTTACTGGCTTTATGTGTGTTTTGGTAGCCGCTGATAATTTGTTAGTAATGCTTGTAGGATGGGAGGGTAAACAAATTCAATGCCCTAATGGTGATTATAATTGTACTACCGCAATTAGCTGTTTTTTAACAAATAAACGCAAATTTTATACAGCCCGTATACCCGCAGAAAAAAGATATGGGTTACATACTTTTCTATTTAAACAACTTTTAACGGGTTTTTTATTGGGAGATGGTTACCTTGAGAAGCACGGCAAAGGCGCACGTTTAACGATTAGCCTAACAGAGCGCTTTGTTGATGTTGCACAATGGTATCAATTACTACTATATGGTTTAGGCTATTCCTTGAATAAGAAGCCAATAGAGTTAAAAGCTTGTTTAAAACGAAAAAAGAGCAATACTAAACCGTATTATCTAATTAGAACCTTTTCATTTACTTCTTTATTGCCATTTCATGACGTCTGGAATTGTTATGTGCCGGTCGGCACACAACAATCTCTGTATTGTGATGCTTTAGCTTCTCAATACAGGTTCAATACTGTAACAGCATTGCTGAGCAACAACCCAGCACACGTGGTGAGAAAAGTTAAAAAATTGCCTAAACGGGAATATTTATGTCAGTTATTAACACCGTTTACTTTAGCTGTATGGGTTATGGGTGATGGTAGTGGTATGCGCGATGGTGGTTTTAAGATTTCTTCTCATTCTTTTTCTAAAGAGCAAAACCAGATACTTTGCGATGTTTTAATGGAATTGTATGGTATAAAAGCCACTGTTTTACGCGAAAGACATTTTTTTTACATCCGTATTTGGAAACAATCTGTACCTATGTTATATACTCTAATAAAACCTTACCTATTTCCATCTTGTAATTATATGTTTCGTTTTGTTAAATAAAAAGCGTAAAAAAAATCATCAAGTCTCACTTATAATCTATTCAAGTAGGGCATTATTGTTGGGTGCCGGCTGGGCACCCAACAAACCCTAGAATCAATGTAACTTTTACTCTAATTAGTAAAAGGAGAATGTAATAGAATTGCTGTAAGTACACTTTCTTGTATTGATTGTTTGGTGTAATGAGCGGTTGTTTAAAGATTGTTATGTGCCGGCCGGCACATAACAAAAGCTTTAAACAACCGCTGTATTTGTTTTAAGTTCAGCTTAAAACTAATGCTGGAGTTGTTGTGGCTGATATCAGTCAGTATCTGCGGTTGAGCCGGTGTTAATACACCCGCTCAACTCCAGTGGCTGATATATCAGCCACAGCGTTTGTTTAAAGCGAATGATTGTTATGTGCCGTCCGGCACATAACAAAGGAGTTGTTGTGGCTGACATCAGCCACAACAACCGCAGAGTTTGTTTTAAGCTTAGCTTAAAACAAATCAAGGCTGTATTAGATGCTTTAGCCAGTATTAGTAGTGTGCCGGACGGCACACTACTAATACAGCGTTTGTTTGGTGTCAAGTCTGACACCAAACAATCCAGTGTTAGTTATAGTTATAACTAACACAGCGGTAGTTAATTTGGATGCTTAAGCATCCCAATTAACAATCCAGTGGCTGATATATCAGCCACAGCGTTTGTTAATTTGGATGCTTAAGCATCCCAATTAACAATCCAGTGGCTGATATATCAGCCACAGCGTTTGTTATGAGCCGGCCGGCTCATAACAATCATCTAATACTGGCTTTAAACAATCTACTACAACCGCAGCTACCAAACAATCAATACAGCGGATTTTTATTTACATTCAGATAAGTGTGTGACTCCGACGGGACGTCACATTAATAATTAGCTGTAATTAAAGGCAATGTTGGTGTTAACGGTTAAAATAAACACAGCTGTTGATTGTTTAAAGCTTTAGCTTTAAACAACCCCAGTATTAGATGCTTTAGTATCTAATACAGGTTTACGAGACCGTCAGTTGTTTTATGTTCAACTGCTACAGACTGGGTCACCAATGGGTACCTGCAATGGTGCTTAATGTACAGTCGAACTGTAGATTGTTATGTGCCGACCGGCACATAACAAATGCTGTATTGATTGTTTAAAGCATTAGCTTTAAACAATCAATACTGGCTAATTTGCTACTAACACCGGATTGGTGTTTGTTCTTATCTTCTTATTGGTTACTGGAGTCACCGTTTGTCTGCTGTAAAAAGCGCACAAAAAGCCATTTTAGTAAATCGTATTAGCGATGGATTGTTGATGTGGGGTATTTTGTGGGTATGGTATCATCTAGGTAGCTTAGAGTATGACTTGTTAAATGTGTATAGTGCTAGTGGTTTTGTTGGACTATCTATTTTGATTGGTGCTATGGGTAAATCTGCTCAAATTTTGTTTCACGTTTGGCTAGCTGATGCCATGGAGGGTCCAACTCCAGTTTCTGCTTTAATTCACGCTGCTACTCTTGTAACCGCTGGTGTTTATTTGCTAGTACGTTTACATATTCACGATGAGATGTTTGTTATTATTGTCGGTTCTTTGACTGCTTTCATGGCTGGTGTATTTGGTGCTACTCAAAGTGACTTAAAACGTGTTATTGCTTACAGTACTTGTAGTCAGCTAGGTTACATGATGGTTAGTTTGGGTCTTGGTGAGACCGGTGCAGAGGCTAGTATGGGACACCTAATGACCCATGCCAGCTTTAAAGCAGCCTTGTTCTTAGCCGCTGGTATGGTTATCAGTGGTAATGGTGGCAACCAACATATTGCTCGTTATGGAGGCGGTGCTCATAGTTCTATGTTTACTATGTTGACTTTGCTTGTTGCTTCTTTGAGCTTGATTGGATTCCCAGAGCTAAGTGGTTTTTATTCTAAGGAGACTATCTTAAACTTGGCTGCTATTTGTGCTGATCCTATTGCTGACGTTGCTCACACTTTGCTCTTGTTGACTGCTATGCTAACAAGTGCTTACACTACCAAATTGTTCTATCAATGCTTTATGGTTGATTTCTCTGGTTCTAGCGTTACTCCAGTGCGTAATATTTTGCCAACTTTGGCCATGTCTATCTTGTTATTGGATATTATGCTAAAAGTCTGGGTTGGTACTAATCTATTGTCTGGTATGCTATTCTTCATTCCTTGGGGTGTTAAAAGCTTACCGTTTGGATTGATGATTGCTGGAATTTTAACTGCTACCGCTGCTGTTGGATCCGAGCGTTTTACTCTGATTCGCTTCTGCGGTAGTCGCTGGGGTTTTGATCAATTGTTCGCCCGTAGCCCAGTTAATCCAATTCTAGACCTTGGTCGAATTACTTGGGCCATCGGTGATCGCGGATTACTGAGTGTCGGCGATTATTTAAAGTATTAACTTTAAATAAATGCTGTATTAGTTGTGTGCCGCCCGGCGCACAACTAATGCTGGATTTACGCGCTTAGCCTGTATTTGTTTTAAGCCAGTATTAGATGCTCTAGCATCTAATACTGGCTTAAAACAAATACAGCGTTTGTTATGTGCCGGCTGGATTGTTGTGTGCCGTCCGGCACACAACAATACTGTGTTAGTAGCGTCGCTACTAACACTGGCACATAACAGCCTTTTTCTATTATTTTATTCTATGTATATCACTCTTTTCTTGTTGACTTTTGCTTTATCTTTATGTTTTATTCCAGAGAGTCAAGCTTACGTTGTACGTACTTGGGCTTTTGTTGCCACTTTCTTGCCTTTATGGGCTGTAACTTGGATGTGGTGGACCTTCGATGCCTCTGGACATGGTTTGCAAATGTTAGTTATTCTAGGCCGCAGTCATCTGGCTTTCGGTATCGATGGCGTAGCTTTAAGTTTAATGCTGTTAACTACCGTTTTGTTTCCTATTTGCATGATGCTGTTACGCACTGTTGCCGGATTTATGACTTTCATTTTACTGGAGGTTTTGATCCTAGGCGCTTTGTGTGTCTTGGATTTGCTTGGCTTCTACATTTTGTTTGAGGCTAGTTTAATTTTGTTATTCTTGCTAATTGGCCGTGCTCCATATGGTAGTTTAGAGGCTGCTTATAAAATTGTTCTCTATACCATGGCAGGTTCTTTGGTATTGCTACCTACTTTGTTTATGATCTATTCAGAGTGCGGTACTACTAACGTGCTTTACATGACTTGTGCTAGTAATCATCAAACTGTACTAGGATGGGGCTTGCTAGCAGTACTTGCTGTCAAAATTCCATTGATGCCTGTACATTTGTGGTTGCCAGAGGCCCACGTAGCCGCTCCAACCGCAGGTAGTGTACTACTTGCTGGTGTATTGTTGAAACTAGGTGGCATTGGCTTTTTACGTTTTATGTTGCCAGTTGTGCCAGAGTTTTGTGTAAGCGTTTTTCCACTAGTTTGTACTTTGTGCTTGATTAGCTTCTTGTTTAGCACCTTGAGTACTTTACGTCAAATCGACTTGAAGAAAATCGTTGCTTACTCTAGTATTGCTCACATGAGTATCGTAACTCTTGCCATTTTCAGTCAAAGCGAGTTTAGTGCTTATAGCTCTAGTTTTATGATGATTGCTCACGGTTTGGTTTCTCCAGCCTTGTTCTTGATTGTAGGTATTTTGTATGATCGCGCCCACACTAAATATATCCTATATTTCAGTGGTCTTGGCGCTAGTATGCCTATTGGAAGCACTTTATTCTTCTTGTTTACTTTGGGTAACCTTTCTTTCCCACTTTTCCCTAACTTCATCGCCGAGATGTTGTGTTTGGTAAGCATCTTTGCTGTACATGAGTTACTAGCTTACGTATTTTGTATTTGCCAAGTTCTTGGCGCAGCTTACGGTTTCTGGGCTTTCAATCGTGTTGTTCACGGTATGCCTCGTGGACCCGCTGATGTAACTCGTACCGAGTTCCATACTGTTCTACCATTGCTAATTGGTGTTGTATGGTTAGGTATTAAACCAATGGCTTAAAAAAAAGCGCTCTGCTATATAATAGCGTACCTTTTGCATTATGGGTCAGCGACTTAATAAACGTAAGATAAGCATGAAGCTTACTGAGATTTCTATAATATAAACAGGGGTTGTTTAAAGAGTTGTTTAAAGCTTAGCTTTAAACCAGTATTAGATGCTAAAGCATCTAATACAGCCTTTGTTATGTGCCAGTGTTAGTAGCGACGCTACTAACACTGGCACACTACTAATACAGCGGTTGTTTAAAGCTAATGCTTTAAACAATCTAATGGGAAACGATTGTTTCTATTTTATAATATAAACCAGTATTGAGTTGTAGTGGCTGATATCAGCCACAACTATCAATACAGCATTTGTTATGTGCCGGTCGGCACATAACAATTGTATTTTGTCTGCGGTGTATACTTGAGATGCTAGCGCGTCTCTATATTGTGGTTGAGCTCCAGTGTTAGTAGCACTGCTACTAACACAGCATTTGTTTGGTGTCAAGTCTGACACCAAACAATCGCTCTACCACAGTAAATGGGGGTTGTCTTGAAATATAGCAGACCCATTTATACTGCAGTTGTTAGATGTGTGCCGGCCGGCACACCACTAACACCGAGGATGGGCAGGGTTTATACTTGCTCTACTCCGGGTTTGTTTTAACGTGGTGTAAAACAAACACTGTGGTTCAGTTCCGGAGCTGTCCGGCACTGAACGCCTGAAGGCTAGTGTTAGTAACTACTAACACAGGGGTTGTTTAAGGCTAAAGCTTTAAACAACACTACAGCGGTGTATAATTGAGATGCTAGCGCGTCTCAATATTGTGGTTGAGCTCCAGTGTTAGTAGCACTGCTACTAACACAGCATTTGTTTGGTGTCAAGTCTGACACCAAACAATCGCTCTACCACAGTAAATGGGGGTTGTCTTGGAATATAGCAGACCCATGTATACTGCAGTTGTTAGATGTGTGCCGGCTGGCACACTACTAACACCGAAGATGGGCAGGGTAGATACTTGCTCTACTCCGGGTTTGTTTTAACGTGGTGTAAAACAAACGCTGTGGTTCAGTGCCGGGGCTGTCCGGCGCTGAACGCCAGAGTTGTGTGCCGGCCGGCACACAGCGGTTTTTTACAGCGGTGTATAATTGAGATGCTAGCGTGTCTCAATATTGTGGTTGAGCTGGTGTTATGTGTCGACCGGCACATAACACCTGCTCAACCACAGTAAATGGGGGTTGTCTTTAAATCTAGCAGACCCATGTATACTGCAGTTGTTAGATGTGTGCCGGCTGGCACACTACTAACACCGAAGATGGGCAGGGTTTAAACTTGCTCTACTCCGGGTTTGTTTTAACGTGGTGTAAAACAAACGCTGTGGTTCAGTGCCGGGACTGTCCGGCGCTGAACGCCAGAGTTGTGTGCCGGCCGGCACACAACCGTAGTTTACAGCAGTGTATAAGTAGAGTGCCGGCCGGCACTCTGCTACCCAATTTTAGCCGGGGGTTTTTTTTAGAAAATTTTACACGGGGATTTTGTTTAAAAATTTTACACTGGGGTTTTGTTAAAAAATTTCCCTTTAGAATGATACTTATGATTGTTGTGTTAGTAGCAAACTTGCTACTAACACAACGATCCAGTGTTAGTTATAATTATAACTAACACAGCGGTTGTTTAAAGATTGTTTAAAGCTTTCGCTTTAAACAAACGCTGTGGCTGATATATCAGCCACTGGATTGTTTAAAGCTTTCGCTTTAAACAAACGCTGTGTTAGTAGCGTTGCTACTAACACTGGATTGTTATGTGCCAGTGGCTGATTTATCAGCCACAGCGGTTGAGTTGTTTAAAGCTTTCGCTTTAAACAACCGCTGTATTTGTTTTAAGCTTAGCTTAAAACAAATACTGGAGTTGTTTCAACAACTCAACTCCAGTGTTTGAGTTGTTTAAAGCGAAAGCTTTAAACAACTCAAACACAGAGGTTGCTATATTGGGTTTAGTTAAAACTAAACCCATTATAGCAACTCCAGTGTTAGTAGCAGCGCTACTAACACAGTATTGTTGTGTGCCGGACGGCACACAACAATCCGGCCGGCACATAACAAAGGAGTTGAGCGGGTGTATAAACACCGGCTCAACCGCAGAATTAAGACGCTTTAGCGTCTTAATCAAGGGTTGTAGTATGCCGATCGGCATACTACAACCGCAGTATTTGTTTTAAGCCCAGCTTAAAACAAATCAAGGCTGTATTTGATGATTATTTAAAGCGAAAGCTTTAAACAAACATCTAATGCTGGCGAAAGCTTTAAACTACTCCAGTGTTTGAGTTGTTTAAAGCGAAAACTTTAAACAACTCAAACACAGAGGTTACTATATTGGGTTTAGTTTTAACTAAACCCATTATAGCAACTCCAGTGTTAGTAGCATTGCTACTAACACAGAGGTTGAGCTGGTGTTAATACACCAGTATTAGATGATTGTAAACACTGTGGCTGATACGTCAGCCACTGGATTGTTTAAAGCTTTAGCCAGTATTAGATGCTAAAGCATCTAATACTGCCTTTGTTATGTGCCGGCCGGCACATAACAATCTTTAAACAACCGCTGTATTAGTTGTGTGCCAGTGTTAGTTATAACTATAACTAACACAGTATTGTTGTGTGCCGGGCGGCACACAACAATCCGGACGGCACACTACTAATACAGGCTAAAGCATCTAATACAGCCTTGATTTGTTTTAAGCTAAGCTTAAAACAAACTCTGCGGTTGTAGTGGCTGATATCAGCCACAACAACTCCTTTGTTATGTGCCGACCGGCACATAACAATCCTGCTCAACTCCAGTGGCTGATTTATCAGCCACAGTGGTTGTTGTGTGCCGGCCGGCACACAACAACTCCAGTGTTAGTTATAGTTATAACTAACACAAACCCTTGATTAAGATGCTAAAGCATCTTAATGCTGCGGTTGTAGTATGCCGATTTGTTATGTGCCGGACGGCACATAACAATCATACTACAACCCTTTAGAATATAAAGGGGGGCTTGAAAACCCCCCTTTTATGCTAAAAAACAGTAAAAATGCACTTTGGG